CTATTCGATTCTTTCTTCAACTTGGAATCGATTCACAACAATTTTTTTTTTTTTTTCAAAAAAAAAATGGATTTTGCATATATAAAAAAAAATATACGGGTTCAGGTCGTCTTTTTTGAAATAGTTTTTCATTAGTATACCTATTTATTTTAATTTTTTACCTATTTCTTTTAATTTTTTATAGGTATATCTTGTTATATAGGTATATCTTGCATCCTTTCTGGAGTTTCGATATAAGGATTCCTTTACCAATAGTCAATCCCATTTGTTAGAATAGCTTCCATTGAGTCTCTGCACCTATCCTTTTTTTATTATTCTCGCTTGCTGATGTTTATTTTCGTAAAATTTTGATTTTCGTAAAATAATAGGATTTGGCTCAGGATTGCCCATTTCTCATTCCAGGGTTTCTCTGAATTTGAAAGTTATCACTTAGTAGGTTTCCATACCAAGGCTCAATCCAATCCAATTAAGTCCGTAGCGTCTACCAATTTCGCCATATCCCCTTTGTGTCTTGAGATTAGGATCTCATTAGGATGCCCTTCCTTCCCCCTTTCTTTCATCTATTTATTTTCTTTCTTTTTATGTGAAACCGTTGAATTTAGTAGATTTAGTAGATATAGATACTGATTCTTATATCGAAGTTACCTATTTTATTTCTTATTTGTTTATCTTCTTTCGTCTCTATCGGAGACCCGTATTTATTTGGTCCAATCAGAAAATATTTTCTCATTTCTGTATTGTATTCGAAATTCAATATAGATGGCTATTCCATAACATATATATGCCCCTCTTACTCTCAGTTTTTTCAGGCAATTTGGTGGAATACTCGAACGGTCGATTCTTTTTTTTTTTTTTCGTCTTAGCTTCCGCTTTTATGAATGAAAACAAAAGAAAGGAGTCTCTCATTATGATCTGGATTTCGTTTCTATGGGTTGCATCTTTTCTTTTTTCTTTAATTTCATTTTGATTTCTTTAATTTCATTTTTATTCTTATCCTTTTATTAGACATTAGACTATCCTATATAACCATAATAAGATAACTAAAAAAAATGAAAAGTCAAATTGAATTTATTCATTATTAATTTTATTTATAGTATAATAGCTAGAGAGTATAATAGCTAGAACTAATTATTCCATGCATTTCTATTTCCAATTCGAAGATAATTCGAATTAGTTAGTCTAAAAAAACAAAGTTTCATTCTAATTATCTAGACTTATAACATATCATTTATATAAGGATAATATATATAAATGCATAACAAGATTTTCACTCGAATTATCTAATTATTAGCTTCTATGGAGAATTCTAAACTAAATCTAAATAGAAAAAAATTCAATCTATATTAAATCTAGTAAATCTATCTATTAAATTATATAGATATCTAGATATCGATTTAATTTAATAGATATCTAGATATCTATATAAAAAATTATAAAAAATTATATATTATATATAATTTATATATTATATATAATTATATATAATTATATATAATAATTAAAATATATAATAATTAAAATGTAAAATCTATTAAAATAGAAAAAAAAAAATAGAAAAAATAGAGTAATATTATACTAATATTACACTAATATATTATAATTAAATATTATATATATATATTTAGTAATATTATATTATACATAGTATTATTATACTATAATATAATAGTAATTATATATATAATAGTAATTATATTATACTAATATAGACTAATTATATTATACTAATTATATTATACTAATATAATATACTACTATATAGAATATAGTAAATAGAATATACTAATAGAATAAATAATATACTAATAGAATAAATAGAATCTAAAAAAAAAATATAACTAAGATAAAAAAAAAAATTGATATGATATTAATAATATATATTTATATATTTTATATATTTTTATTATATATTTTATATTTTTATTATATATTTTATATTTATATATATATTTATATATTTTATATTTATATATTTTTTCTATTTTTTTGTAGTTTTTTATTTATTTTTTTTTTATTTTTAGATAGAATTCTAATTCATTTTTATAATATTAATTATTTTTATAATATTAATAATAACTAATAATATGATTAAATTAAAAAATATGATTAAATTAAAATATCATTTTAAATTTTTAATATGATTTAAATCTAATCAAATAGAATTAAATAATTAAAATAAAATAATTAAAATAATTTTTTAAATTTTAAATAGAATTATTATATTCTTAATAATTCTATTCGATCAATATTAGATTGAATAGTAGATTGAATCTACCGTTATTCTATTAAATATTAAATAGGGTATATTAAGTAGGGCATTTAAAATTATAAATTCTAGTTTTTCTAAATTCGAGTCTATAATTCATATTAATTATTCATATTAATTATGAATAACTAATAGATAGTTAATAGATAAGATCGTAATAGTTTGCTGAATTCCTATGGATACAAAATTTCTATTATATTATTTGAGCCCGCTTAGCTCAGAGGTTAGAGCATC